TGGTTGGAGTAATCACATTAATAGTTGTATTGATAGTTATCTTCGTTTTGAAATCAATATTCATAGTTACATTTTAGGTGATACCGAAAATTACAGTAACAGTTACATTTCTAGTTTCATTTGTAGTGAAGGCGTAAGCAATAGTGAAAATAGAAATTCTAGTATACGAACTGATGGTAACAGCCGCGATTTCAATATAAGAGGAAGATCTAATGATTTTGATATAAATAAAAAATACAAAAATTTATGGGTTCAGTGCGAAAATTGTTATGGATTAAATTATAAAAAATTTTTTAGATCAAAAATGAATATTTGTGAGCAGTGTGGATATCATTTGAAAATGAGCAGTTCAGATAGAATCGAACTTTTGATTGACCCGGGCACTTGGGATCCTATGGACGAAGATATGGTCTCCATGGACCCCATTGAATTTCATTCAGAGGAGGAACCTTATAAAGATCGTATTGATTCTTATCAACAAAGAACAGGTTTAACTGAAGCTGTTCAAACAGGCATAGGTCAATTAAATGGTATTCCCATAGCAATTGGGGTTATGGATTTTCAGTTTTTGGGGGGTAGTATGGGATCTGTAGTAGGCGAGAAAATCACTCGTTTGATCGAATATGCTACTAATCGATCTCTACCTGTTATTATTGTGTGTGCTTCCGGAGGAGCACGTATGCAAGAAGGAAGTTTGAGCTTGATGCAAATGGCTAAAATATCTTCTGCTTCATATAATTATCAATCAAATAAAAAGTTATTCTATGTATCAATCCTTACATCCCCTACAACTGGTGGAGTAACGGCCAGTTTTGGTATGTTGGGAGATGTCATTATTGCTGAACCTAACGCGTACATTGCTTTCGCAGGTAAAAGAGTAATTGAACAAACATTGAATAAAACAGTACCCGACGGTTCACAAGCAGCTGAGTATTTATTCCATAAGGGCTTATTCGACCCAATCATACCGCGTAATCTTTTAAAAGGCGTTCTGAGTGAGTTATTTCAGTTACACGGTTTTTTTCCTTTGAAAAATAGATATATATAATATAGAAATAAAACGAAAATATTAAAATCTAGAAAAAATAGAAGCGATTTCTATGCCTTGCCTACCAAGAACTTCCATTTTTTATTAGAAATCTAATCCCTTTTTGTTGGGTTGAATTAGTTTAGTTAGAGTCGCGAACTTATAATAAACTCTTTATCTTAAAAAAAAAACTCTTTATTTTATTAGTAAGATAGAAGGAGTATTAAGGACGGGAGAATTCATAAAATTTCTTAAACTTAAAATAGGTTTTCATACATATTCGTGTAGAAAGATGAATAGGTACACTAAATTTTCATTTAGTTCTCATCCCTTGCACTTATTAAGTACTTAATATTATTTATATTAATATATAATAATTTATCTTAATATATAATAATTATTATATAATATAATAGATATACTTATGATATCTTTATATTTATAATAGATACAAATATTAAATATAATAGATACAAATATTAAATATAATAGATACAAATAGTAAATTGAGGTACCCGTTCTATGACAGATCTTTACTTACCTTCTTTTTTTGTCCCTTTAGTAGGCCTAGTATTTCCGGCGATTGCAATGGCTTCTTTATTTCTTCATGTACAAAAAAATAAGATTGTCTAGACCTGATGGGGCCAACCAGATATTTTTTTTTGGTACAGATATTTGTTTAGTGTAATGCGGTAGGATATGCGGCTTTTTTCGAATACAAATGAAAGAACTCTTATGCATGCGGATACATGATATCCGTATAAATCCATGTATATACGGGCGATCGACAAATATTTTTATAATAGAAAGTCAATGTATCTAACCAATTACTCCTAAGGGTTCATATCAGAATAGTTTTAGTTGATGAAAGTTACTTTGGCATCAAGAAAAGTAAAGTCAATTTTTTTTTCTGAATTCCAATCGAATGCAATCGGATCTAGTATAGTATGAACTGGCGATCAGAACATATATGGATAGAACTTATAACAGGGTCTCGAAAAGCAAGTAATTTTTTCTGGGCCCTTATTCTTTTTTTAGGTTCACTAGGATTCTTAGTGGTTGGAATTTCTAGTTATCTTGGTAGGAATCTGATACCTGGATTTCCTTCTCAACAAATTATTTTTTTTCCACAAGGGATCGTGATGTCGTTCTATGGGATCGCGGGTTTATTCATTAGTTCCTATTTGTGGTGCACAATATCATGGAATGTAGGTAGTGGTTATGATCGATTCGATAGAAAAGAAGGAATAATGTGTATTTTTCGTTGGGGATTCCCCGGAATAAATCGTCGCATTTTCCTTCGCTTCTTTATGAAAGATATCCAATCAATCAGAATGGAGGTTAAAGAGGGTCTTTTTCCTCGTCGTATTCTTTATATGGAAATCAGAGGCCAAGGAACCATCCCCTTGACTCGTACTGATGAGAATTTGACTCCACGAGAAATTGAACAAAAAGCTGCCGAATTGGCCTATTTCCTGCGCGTACCAATTGAAGTTTTTTGAATTTTTATCAAAAGGAACAAATTCGTTCGGATTTATCCAATTGAGATATTCGGAAATCCCATTTACTTAGAATTTACTTATTCTATTATAAATATATATATTTCATTCGAAACGGGATCCTTAATTCTATTTCTATATTCTTTTTTCTAGATTTAAGGACTACATTTTTACAAAAAATTGGGAATAGATCCATAGGTTCGATACCTTGTTATAGAACTCGTGCTTTAGAGAAGTATAAGATCAGATAAAGTTGACAAATGAAGCAGTTCATTAACAATTCACAGAAAAAAATGAAAAAAAAGAAAGCATTGGCTTCCCTCGTGTATCTTGCATCTATAATATTTTTGCCCTGGTGGATCTCTCTCTCATTTCAAAAAAGTCTGGAACCTTGGATTATTCATTGGTGGAATACTAGGCAATCCGAAAATTTTTTGAATTATATTCAAGAGAAAAATGTTTTAGAAAAATTCCTAGAATTAGAAGAACTATTCTTGTTGGATGAAATGATAAAAGAATACCCAGAGACACATATAAAAAAGCTTCGTATAGGAATACACAAAGAAACGATACAATTGGTCAAAACACATAATGAATATGATCTCCATATCATTTTGCATTTGTCGACAAATATAATCTGTTTTGCTATTCTAAGTGGTTATTTTATTCTGGGTAATGAAGAACTTGTTATTCTGAATTCTTGGATTCAGGAATTCTTCTATAACTTAAGTGACACAATAAAAGCTTTTTCTATTCTTTTAGTTACTGATTTATGGATTGGATTTCACTCAACCCATGGTTGGGAACTGATGATTGATTCGATCTACAATGATTTTGGATTGGCTCATAATGAGCAAATTATATCTGGTCTTGTTTCCACTTTTCCAGTTATTCTAGATACAATTGTGAAATATTGGATCTTCCGTTTTTTAAATCGCGTATCTCCTTCGCTTGTAGTCATTTATCATTCAATGAATGAATGATAAACTTATTTGATTTCCTGATATCAATCAAAAAGTTTTTTCACGTGAAAAAAGGCATTTTTTATTTTTCTCATTCTTTATACTTTTCAAGGCCTTCGTCCTGTTTTCGTCGAATTTTTTCAGTACAATGGCAGACTCGTGGATAGGGAACTATACTAGCTACCTATCTAATTTATTGTAGAAATTCCGGGATCAATGATTGGATCATGCAAAATAGAAATACTTTTTCTTGGGTAAAGGAACAGATGACTCAATTTATTTCTGTATCGATCATGATATATGTAATAACTCGAGCATCTATTTCAAATGCGTATCCCATTTTTGCGCAGAAAAGTTATGAAAATCCACGAGAAGCAACCGGGCGAATTGTATGCGCCAATTGCCATTTAGCTAATAAGCCTGTGGATATTGAAGTTCCGCAAGCTGTACTTCCTGATACTGTATTTGAAGCAGTTGTTCGAATTCCTTATGATATGCAAGTGAAACAAGTCCTTGCTAATGGTAAAAAAGGGGCTTTGAACGTGGGGGCTGTTCTTATTTTACCCGAGGGATTCGAATTAGCCCCCACCGATCGTATTTCTCCCGAGGTGAAAGAAAAGATAGGAAATCTGTCTTTTCTGAGTTATCGCCCTAATAAAAGAAATATTCTTGTGATAGGTCCTGTTCCAGGTCAAAAATATAGTGAAATCGTCTTTCCCATTCTTTCCCCCGATCCTGCTACAAAGAAAGACGTTAACTTCTTAAAATATCCTATATATGTAGGTGGGAACAGGGGAAGGGGTCAGATTTATCCTGATGGGAGCAAGAGTAACAATACAGTCTATAATGCTACATCCGCGGGTATAGTAAGCAAAATAGTACGTAAAGAAAAGGGGGGTTATGAAATAACCATAGTTGATGCATCGGATGGTCACCAAGCGGTTGATATTATACCTCCAGGGCCAGAACTTCTTGTTTCAGAGGGTGAATCTATCAAGCTTGATCAACCATTAACAAGCAATCCTAATGTAGGGGGGTTTGGTCAGGGAGATGCAGAAATAGTGCTTCAAGATCCATTACGCGTCCAAGGCCTTTTGTTCTTCTTGGCATCTGTTATTTTGGCACAAATTTTTTTGGTTCTTAAAAAGAAACAGTTTGAAAAGGTTCAATTATATGAAATGAATTTCTAGATCCAGAAATTCCTTACCATCAAGTTGATAAAAAGCGCCGAATTCTTGTTGATCAAAAAAATGAAATATGTATTTCTGTAAACTTCCTTAAACCCACTTTGCTTTGCTTTGTTTTTTGTTTATAGTATTTTTGCGAGATCTATGGAATTCATTTCTTGTATTCCATTTTTAGTACTAGGCACTACCCAATAGGTATACAAAAACAAAGGAAGAAGATACAAGACAAGGACTGGATAAATGAAATGAAAGGAACAGGTACCTCTAGGAAGGATTATAAGTATTCCTAATCTTCTATTCGACACAAGAAAAGGTAGAACTCCTT